AAAAATCCTATTTAATCATTGCTTAAGATCTGTTGACTTTGTATACCATTTCGTTGTAGTTGTAAATAAATAAATAAACGATCTTATCGTAGATCCATTGTGATCTTGAAGTTATCTAGAAATGGAAACCGCAACCCTAGTCGCCATCTTCATATCTGGTTTACTTGTAAGCTTTACTGGGTACGCTTTATATACCGCTTTTGGGCAACCCTCTCAACAATTAAGAGATCCATTCGAAGAACACGGGGACTAGTTGAAGTAATGAGCCTCCCAATATGGGTATGGGAGGCTCATTACTTCAATTGATATAATGAAAAATCATTTCATTTTTTTAGTTGGAACCTTAGGCGGTTCTCGAAAAAAGATAGCGAAAAAAATGATTCCTAAAGTCGAGACTAAGAGGAATGTATAAACCAATGCTTCCATAGATTCGATCGCGGTTTACAATTATAGCTTCCACACCTATTTATTTGGGATCATTAGAAAGAAAAAAAATCAAAGAAAAGATGGTGATTCAAGTCAAGATTTCTCTGATATCTATGTCAAATCAACAAAAGAAAATAGAGACGAAAGATACCAGAGTAGTATTGTATCAGACTACTTGTCTTCTTGTAGTTGGATCTCCCAGTTTTTGGAATGCTCCAAATTCCACTTGAGCATCCAAATCTGGATCAATACCAGCAAAAACATCTCTGAACAAGGTTCTAGCGCCATGCCAAATGTGTCCGAAAAAGAAGAGTAAAGCAAACGTAGCATGCCCAAAAGTGAACCAACCCCTCGGACTACTACGAAAAACACCATCAGATTTCAAAGTAGCCCGGTCTAATTCAAAAATTTCACCTAATTGGGCACGTCTAGCATATTTTTTCACAGTAGCGGGATCACTATAACTGACTCCATTGAGTTCCCCACCATAGAACTCCACAGTTACACCTACTTGTTCGACACTATACTTCGATTCTGCCCTTCTAAAAGGAACATCGGCTCTCACAATCCCGTCTCCATCTACCAAAACTACCGGGAATGTTTCAAAAAAAGTAGGCATACGACGTACAAAAAGCTCGCGACCTTCTTTATCTCTAAAGATGGGATGTCCTAACCACCCAACAGCTATGCCATCCCCGCTGTCCATTGAGCCTGCTCTGAATAATCCCCCTTTTGCTGGATTATTACCAATGTAATCATAAAAAGCTAATTTTTCAGGAATTTTAGACCAAGCTTCTGATAAACTCAGATTCTCGGATAGTCCGGCGCCAACTCTTCGATATATTTCTTGCTGGAAGTATCCCTGATCCCACTGATAACGAGTGGGACCAAATAATTCGATTGGGGTAGTTGCTGAACCATACCACATAGTTCCAGCAACTACGAAAGCTGCAAAAAAAACAGCAGCGATACTACTGGAAAGTACAGTTTCAATATTGCCCATACGTAATCCTTTGTATAGCCGTTGAGGCGGACGGACACTAAGATGGAATAGGCCCGCTAATATGCCCAATGTACCCGCTGCAATATGATGAGAGGCTATTCCTCCCGGAACAAAAGGATCAAAACCTTCCGCACCCCACGCTGGATTTACAGATTGCACTTTTCCAGTTAGCCCATAAGGATCGGACACCCATATTCCAGGACCATACAAGCCTGTTACATGAAATGCGCCAAAGCCAAAGCAAGCCAACCCTGAGAGAAATAAATGAATTCCAAAGATCTTGGGCAAATCTAAAGAAGGTTTTCCCGTACGTTCATCAGAGAATATTGCTAGGTCCCAATAGACCCAATGCCAGATAGCTGCCAAGAAGCACAATCCGGAAAAGAAAATATGTGCCCCCGCCACACCTTCATAACTCCAAATACCCGGATTCGTTATAGTTCCTCCTGAAATACTCCAACCGCCCCATGAATTGGTTATTCCTAAGCGAGTCATGAAAGGTATAACGAACATACCTTGTCTCCACATTGGATCAAGAACGGGGTCAGAGGGATCAAAAACCGCTAATTCGTATAGAGCCATCGAACCGGCCCAACCAGAAACTAGAGCTGTATGCATTATATGGACAGAAATCAATCGACCGGGATCATTCAATACGACAGTATGAACACGATACCAAGGCAAACCCATGGAAATACCCCTTTTTCAAAAATAAATAGAAACTATGTAACTTTATCGCATTGGAAAAGACTATACTCTGTACCTAATCTTTTCAGTAGATTCTGTATGAGAAAGGGTTAATATTTATTCTGTTCCTATTGAAAATAAGGGAACATTTATGTTCGTAAGAACAAAGAGAAGCAGATTTATTCTATACCGGATAAGTACCAATACGCAATGGGGATTGAGCCCTTTTTGGGGAACGAATGTATAGATACTTGTTTATCATTCACACGATCGCCCCATTCGTTAAAATGGGTTCTTTATTCATTCTATCTTTTTCTATGAGCCTTACAATCTATGTCTAATATGTATAAAATACAATAAAAAGAAAAAAAAAAATTATGAAGACAACAAACCCATTGTTACGTTTCCATATTAAAGTGAAGTATAGTACCTCATTTTTTTTCATTCATTTAATGCCCCTTGGTGTTCCAAAAGTGCCTTTTCGGAGTCCTGGAGAGGAAGATGCAACTTGGGTTGACTTATAGTGCGACTTGTCAGACATATTGGGTCATATGGGATTTACCCGTTCTCTCTCCCGATCGAGATATCCTCTCTTTTGCCTAAGAAATATTGATTGAACCATCAATCATTCGGAGCGCGAAGTGCAATTAGATCAATTTATATTTGGGATCCATATTATCAATTAGAAGAATTTATGGTTGACTTGGACCGATAAAATAAAGTATCCAGGCTCCGTTCAGAAAATACCAAATTGGTAATATATGTACGATTACTACTTGTATCATAAACATTCTTATGTTTACTATAGGAATGATCTCAAACTGCCAATCAATGGAATAATGGTATGATGAATACATTGAATAGCTGAGAGAAAGCATGAAACGAATAAAAAAAAAAGAAGTCGTAGAAAAAAGAAGTGGTACTGAGATCATTTGCCCTATATGTGTAAATATAATTCCGACAGATCTTTACCCGGAGTAGAACATGAACCTAAAAGAATTGAAAGGGCCCATTCAGGAACAAGAAAATTACATCGTGATTTGAATTTCGATGAAACAATACATCAATGGAGGTTAGTTCACTAAGTTCAGTCATTTTTTTTTTTTTAAGGGAGGCCCCATGTTTTTTGAAAAATGGAAAAAGCCCTTCACCTTCATTAGAAAAACAAAAATCTGTTACAAAAAAAGAAATAAGACTTGAATCGACACATTGATTCTTTTTGTTTTCACAATTTTTTTTTGAACCGTATGCATCCAAAGGTGCACGTACGGTTCCTAAGGGATAGAATTTTGTCCTAATCAACCGACTTCATCGAGAAAGATTACTTTTTTTAGGCCAAGAAGTTGAGAACGAGATATCGAATCAAATTGTTGGTCTCATGGTATATCTCAGTCTAGAAGATAATACTAGGGACCTTTTTTTGTTTATAAACTCTCCTGGTGGATTGGTAATGCCCGGAATAGCCATTTATGATACTATGCAATTTGTGATACCCGAGGTACATACAATATGCATTGGATTAGCTGCTTCAATGGGATCTTTCATTCTGGTTGGGGGAGAAATTACCAAACGTCTAGCATTCCCTCACGCTTGGCGCCAATGGTTTTTATTTGAAAAAAAAAAAAAGACTATGCCTTCGCCATATCGAATATGAATAATAAGTAATAATAGCATGGCACTTTGAGTTCGATATGAACAAACCATTATTGTTTTTTCAGAACATGAGATTTTGTATCGAGATAGTAGTATGAAACAAAGGTTATTTCCGATTTTATCTTATGTGTCGGGAGAACATTTCAGCGTCACAAACCATTTTTATTCCACACTGGAAGCCTTTTTTATTATATTTATGAAAGAAAGAGTACGAAAATGAAAAAAAAAAAGTATTTCCTTATTTAATCGTATCAGAAAGACACTTTGGGATTGCTAAATCACCGACGAAATAAATATATAGAAAGCAACAGAACCATCATAGTATTTTTTTACTCTTACGAAAAGAAGGACGGTAAATGGATTATTCCACGATCTAAATTGTATGTATTCCATTTCTTTCTTCGATGGAAGGGGGAGGGGATAGATAGGAGGAGTAAATTCCATTGCAGAGCCGTATGCAATGCACAAAAGATGCCCGTACGGTTGTTCAATTTTTTTCTTGTTATTTTTTTATCCCTTTAGCCCGCCCAATCTTGCGAGATAGAAGAACCATTAATGATGTTATATCAATTCATCAGGGTTATGATTCACCAACCTGCTAGTTCTTTTTATCGGTCACAAACAGGGGAATTTATCCTGGAAGTGGAAGAACTAATGAGACTTCGCGAAACCCTCACAAAGGTTTATGTACAAAGAACGGGCAACCCTTTGTGGGTTGTATCCGAAGACATGGAAAGGGATGTTTTTATGTCAGCAACAGAAGCCCAAGCTCATGGAATTGTTGATCTTGTAGGGATTTAAAATGAAAATACTGGGGATTTACGTTAAATCCCTAATGCCATTTCAAAACATAATTTTTATTTTCCGCGATTTGATATTGAGTCGAAATAATTCATAATCATCAATCATAAATCAGGTTAAGATCGATCTAAACCAACCCATTCTATATATATATATATATATACAACATGCCAACTATTAAACAACTTATTAGAAACACAAGACAGCCAATAAGAAATGTCACAAAATCTCCCGCTCTTAGAGGATGTCCTCAGCGTCGAGGAACATGTACTAGGGTGTATGTGCGACTCGTTTAGATCATGAACTCGAACAGATGAGACAACTTTTTCAGTATCAATATCAAGGATTAGTACCAATGAATAGGATAGATAGAGTAGAATAAGGCCATTTACTATCTAAAACTAAAAACGAAAAATGAGGATCTATCATA